AAGAATGTTATGATAATCCTGGAAAAACTATCAACTAAGTTGGAATCTTTGAGGAATCAGATCGGGAATCATTATTATTTCAACACAAGACAAGAAAAAGAAAGGGATGCGGAAATCTTTTTTTTCTTGTGTCGAAGAACGGCAAGATGAATAGAATAATATCTCCTAGAATACTTTGTTCCCTCATTTAGCCTTTGTTTTTCCGCTTACTTATTTTTGGTATTTAGTCAAATTTGATTCTATTAGATAAAAAAAAACTATTGATAGATTTTATGACAGTTAAATCTGTCATATAGTGACATAATCACACTGCTCCAATTTGGATTAAAAAAAACATAAAGAGGGGAGGTCTTCTTATCAAGCAATATTCTTCTTATCAAGCAATATTCTTCTTATCAAGCAATATGCATACTATAACTAGAAATGCAGTACAAGTAATTACCCCAATCCGATAGAAATCAAAAAAGAATATAAACAAAAGCAAAATGCTTTTCAAAAACTCTTTTGGTATGATAAACAAAAATTCTGTTCTTTATTAAGAACCTGATATTGATAAATCCGAAGATCTAAAAATTCATTTCGGACAATTGAACCTTCTCAAACTGTTTCTTTTTAAGAACCAAAAAGATTTGTGCCAAAATAACGGATGCTAAGAAGACCAAAAGGCCTTGGACACGTAATGGGTCTTGAAGTACTATTTCAGCATCCCCCTGACCAAATCCGCCCACATTAGGATTACTCGTTAATGGTTGATCAAGTTTGATGGATTCACCTTCTGAAATAAGAAGTTCTGGTCCTGGAGGTATAATATCAACCACTTGACGTGCCTCTGACGCATCTGTTATGGTTATTTCGTATCCCCCTTTTTCTTTTCGTATTATTTTGCTTACTCTACCTTCTGCTGTAGCATTATAAACCGTATTGTTACTCTTGCTCCCGTCGGGATAAATCTGACCTCTTCCCCTGTTCCCGCCTACGTATATGGGATATTTTAAGAAGTGAACATCTTTCTTAGTGGCAGGATCCGGCGCAAGAATAGGAAAGGTTATTTCACTATATTTTTGACCCGGAACAGGACCTATCACAAGAATATTTTTTTTAGTGGGGCGATAGCTCTGAAAAGATAGATTACCTATTTTTTCTTTCATCTCTGGCGAAATACGATCAGGAGGAGCTAATTCAAACCCCTCGGGTAAAATCAGGACGGCCCCTACATTCAAGGCTCCCTTTTTACCATTAGCAAGAACTTGTTTTAGTTGCATATCATAAGGAATTCGAACAACTGCTTCAAATACAGTATCAGGAAGTATCGCCTGTGGAACCTCAATACTTACAGGTTTATTAGCTAAATGACAATTGGCACATACAATACGGCCAGTTGCTTCACGTGGATTTTCATAACCTTGCTGTGCAAAAACGGGATATGCATTTGAAATAGATGCCCCAGTTATTATATATATCATTAGCGATACGGAAATGAAGCGAGTAATCTCTTCCTTGATCCAAGAGAGGGTCTTTTTAGTTTGCATGGTCCAATGTTGATACCGAAAAGTTCTACAATAAAATTGAGTGGGTCACTAGCGGAGTTCCCTAGCCACGACGTTGCTATTTACTGAAAAATTTTTACTAAAATGTAAAAATTTGAATCTCTTGGATGTGTGGATGTATAGACAAAATGTATATATAAAATATAAAAAAAGTAAAATTTGAAGTGTTTAAAAAATAACCAACCTTCTCAAAATTTTGTCGGTGGATCATTATTTTTCAGTTATTCATTGAATGATAAATTACTACAAGTGATGGAGATACACGATTTAAATAACGGAAGATCCAATATTTAAAAATTGTATCCAAAATGACTGGAAAAGTGGAAACAAGGCCAGATATAATTTGATCATTATGAGCAAATCCAAAATCTTTGTAGACAGAGCCAATCATTAGTTCCCAACCATGAGGTGAGTGGAATCCTATACATAAGTCGGTTAATAAAAGAATAGAGAAGGCTTTTATTGTGTCGCTTAAATTATATAGGAATTCTTGAACCCAAGAATTAAGAATAATAAGTTCTTCATTACCTAGAATAGAATAACCACTTAGAATAACGAAACAGAGTAAATTTGTCGAGAAGTGCAAAATCATATGGATACTATCTTCATTATACATCTTGATCAATTGAATCGTTTCTTTGTGGATTCTTCCGATACGAAACCTTTGTAAATGTGTTTCCGGGTATTCCTTTAGCATTTCGTCCAATAGGAAGAGTTCCTCGAATTCTATGAAGTTCGCTAGAATACTCTTTTCTTGAATATCACTTAAAAAAGTTTCAGATTGACTAGTATTCCACCAATTAGTAACCCAAGATTCCAGACTTTTATTAAATGAAAAAGAGATCCACCGGGGCAAAAATACTATCGATGTAAGATATAAAAGGGGAATGAATGCTTTTTTTTTTTTCATTTTTTTGTCTGTAAATTTTGACCGAACCCCGTCTCATTCGTCGACTCTAGACGATCTACTATTTCTATTCAGCATAAGTTCTATTACAAGACGTCAAATTTCTATATCTAAATATCTAAATTTATTATCTATTTTTTTTATGAGTCCAGTGGTTAGTTAGTCTTTGAATTTCGAAAAAATTACAGAATCATAGTCTAAAAAACGAAAGAATACATGACTGACAAAAAAATGTATTGTTTAGTATATTTCATTGTATTGTTTAGTATATTATATAATATACGTCTTCTTTGCTTCATCAGTATTGTGGAGAAACTTCAGTTAAGTTATACTCTAGAAACAAAAAAGCAAAAGAAAGGACTCCTGGCCTCCTGGTAAGACAAATGTTTATTCTTCAGTTTTCAGTTCATTTCAAACTACTTCAATTGGTACGCGCAAAAAAGAAGCCAATTCCGCAGCTTTTTGCTCAACTTCTCGTGGAGTCAAATTTTCATCAGTACGAATCAAAGGAATGACCCCCTGCCCTCTGATTTCCATATAAAGGACACGCCGAGCATAAATACCCTCTTGAACTTCTATTCTGATAGACTGAATATCTTTCATAAGAAATCGCAGTAAGATGCGCCGATTTTTTCCAGGAAATCCCCAACGAAACATACACACGATTCCTTCTTTTCTATCGAATCGATCATAACCGCTACCTACATTCCATGAAATTGTACACCACAAATAAGAGCTAATAAATAGACCAGCGATCCCATAAAAAGACATCACGATCCCTTGGGGAAAAAAAACGATTTCCTGAGACGGAAATAAAGATATCAAATTTCTGTCAAGGTAACTGGAAATTCCAACCAATAAAAACCCCAATGAACCTAAAAAAAGTATAAAAGCCCAACAGAAATTACTTGTTTTTCGAGACCCCACTATAAGTTCTATCCATATATGTTCTGATCGCCAACTCATACTAGATCCGGTTGCATTTTATTGGAAGTGAGAGACTAGCCCGCATGAATTTGACTTTACTTTTTTTGTTTCCGAAGTAACTTTCATCAACTCGCACCATTCTGATGTGCATTTTTGGGAGGAATTCATCTAATTTGTTAGTCTAAAATACTAAAATGAAGCCCTCTCGTACGATCCCCTATCTACGCGCATACGGATATTTTTACTTTGCGTTTATTTCAGGCATATACTCCAATCTTGATTGATTTTCAAATGGCTCATTTATTAATATATCATATTCACGTCTGCATAAAAAAATATCATATTCACGCCTGCATAAAAAACCCTTCTTTTATCGTTGTCATTTTTTTTTAATGTTATACCATAATTATACTAAATATATATCTAAAACGGATATCTCTGTTATGATTCAAGTATAGGTCTTGAAAAAATAAGTAAAACTTTCTTTCATCGAATCTAAAAAATCTTGTTTTTTTGAACATGAAGAGATAAGGAAGCCATTGCAATTGCCGGAAAGACTAAGCCTACTAAAGGCACAAAAATAGAGGGTAAATTGTTGAGAATTGTCATAGGCTGGGCACCCCCGATTGAATATTTGTATCTGTTATTTATTGTTATATTAATCTTTTTACTTACTATATTCTATATTATTATTGTTAAAAAGAGAAAGATATCTTCTAATTATTAGAATTCGTATTCTAATTCGTATATAGTATATCTAATATAGTATAATTTTAGTATATCGAAGTGAATCTAAGTTTAAGTATTAAATAAGTATATAGAATGAAAGTGCAAGGAATCTAGAACTAATTAAATGAGCTTATTCAGTTTTCTAAATGTAATTGTAATAAAGTAATGTAATAAATAATAAAGAGTTTCTTCCACTTATAAATGCAAATAAATTGTAAATTCTCGAAAATTTCGTTATAATCCGAAGGTAATAAAATAAGATGAAATTTTTTTATTTATTATTTTATTTTCATTACCCAATTGAATTTCGCGGAAAAAATAATTTCGTTCTTTTAGCTTGTTGCTAGTTGATAGAGGTTTCATTTCCTACTTAGTAATCAAGAATATCAGTAATTATCTACATGATTCTTTCTACAATTCTACAAATTCTTCTTATGTCACAAAAAACCATTCGTTGGATTTTTCCAATTTTTTTTTGATAAATCGATAAACAAATACTTGTTCATTAGAACCCAAAAAATGGAATTCATTTAATTAACTTAAAGCTATACTTGAGTTATGATTCAAAGGAAAGAACGCGTGAAGCTGAAATAATTCATTCAGAACACTTTTTAATGGATTACGTGGTACGATTAGATCGAATAAGCCCTTATGGAATAAAAATTCAGCCGCTTGTGAACCCTCAGGTACTGTCTTATTCAATGTTTGTTCAATTACTCTTTTACCTGCAAATGCAATATAGGCGTTCGGTTCAACAATAATGATATCCCCCAACATAGCAAAACTAGCAGTCACCCCGCCAGTCGTAGGAGATGTAAGAATTGATATATAAAATAACTTTTTATTCGATTGATAATCATATAAAGCAGAAGATATTTTAGCCATTTGCA